TTTTGATTGTTCATGTACTGAGCCTATCCTCTATTCTTTTGTCATATTCCAAAATGAAATCAAAATATCAAAAGAAATCACTAATCCAAGATCAAAATATTCGGAGGACTCTTCTGACCAAACAAAAAATATGTAATTGTCAGCAAAGTTGTTTACTTTTTTTAATCCAAGAAGTTTTTCTTACTTTATACACAATAAATAGGTCATCGATTCAGCATTGGCTAAAAAACCCCAATAAGTAGTTCAAATCATTTTATCGATATGAGTGTTTTATATTGATAAAATATTTATTTTGAAACCATCTCTAAATTAACATAGTGGTAGAAAGAATACCATGCTGCGTCTGGACTTCAAACAATTTAGCTTTAACCATGTTAATGGTCCCACATTATTGGTTGATAGAGAATCAAAGTGGATTTTCCAATAAATTACGAAATGCTATAGTTCTTACATATGATTTCTGAATTGATTCAGAAGTAATTCGCGAGATCATGCACTCTTCTTTCTTAGATATAACTTTCCTCGCCTAGTTATAACAGAAAAAGTACATCTGGTTGGATCCAGCCTATTCTTGAAATAAACAACTCGCACACACTCCCTTTCCAAAAAAGATCAAGACCCCAAGCACTACACTTAGATTTATTAGATTTGTTGCTAAAATATCGGTATTAAACCCGAAACTCCCGGCGGATGGCCAGTGGCCCAAAGAAACGAAAGAATCGGTTACATTTTTCATATGATCTCCTCGTATAGATAGACTAAAAAATAGAACAGAGTTCTTTTTGTATTACTTTGTACTATTTATATATATATAGTTATAGTTTCCTACTTTCTAAATCGAATCAAAAATCTATTCGATTTAGAAATCATGAATTACCTCCTTGGTCCCACCCCCCTCTAAAAAAAAGGCCTACGAACACGAACGGGAAGGATGAAAGCGAGTTGGTATGCTAATTCCTCATCTGCAAATCAGCCCTTCCCGTGGGTTATTTTCTCAACGAATAAGTAATTCTAGGAATGAAATCTTTATATAATTCGAAAAAACAAAGCACAAGTCCAGGGCAATAAAATATGAAAAATTTTTCTTTTTCATATTTATAATATTAAACAAAAGGATTAGCAAATAAAAGTGCTAATGCTACAACCAGGCCATAAATTGTTAAAGCTTCCATAAAAGCTAGACTAAGCAATAAAGTACCTCGTATTTTTCCTTCCGCCTCGGGCTGTCTCGCGATACCTTCTACAGCTTGACCCGCAGCAGTACCTTGACCAACTCCAGGTCCAATAGAAGCAAGCCCTACAGCCAATCCAGCAGCAATAACGGAAGCGGCAGAAATCAGTGGATTCATGATAAGTTCCTCGTACCAAAAAAAAAATGGTTAATGATACATTCAACCAATGAACTATGACTTAATTATTCCATTGCTACGATTCATCCAGTCGAAGTAACTACGAACTTCGAATTCAAGTAATAACATTATTGAATCATCAAAATTACTTTGATATCTCTTTTTTAGTTTCTCTCGATAAATTATTTGTGAATCCATACAACTTTAGTTTTTCCGTTTTTTTTTGTCCCGAATCGCTCTTTGAATTCTTCGATTTTTTTTATTGACTTAATCCGTTTATTCATTCAACTCACAGTCACAGATGAGACAGAAGGACTTCTATAGAATCCCCATCTACATTCACATTCGATTAGTAGGGAAAATTAGATATATCTTTAGCTCGTATATAACTAGTCAATATCTAATATCACATATACATGTCTTTTTTCCACAATGTAAACCAACTCTTTCAATTCAATTTGATAAGGATGCGTCTAACCCTTGACAAGGGTTAACTTATAGCCATACTTAGTTCGACCTACCCTCTACGAACCTTTTATGAACCCCGCTTTTTATCAATTATCCTTTCCCTTCCCCCTTCATTTATCATTTTTATCATTATCCTGCAACCTAAATTGATAAGATAATCAATGGATAAATTGGTTGGGCCGAATCGTTGCATAGAAATTGATTTGATTGATCTAAGTTCATACAATTTATTATTTATTAATATTTTCCTTTGGTCAATCGGTGAATAAAATGAACTGAAAAGGGGAATCATTCTATAGAACATCCTTTTTTTTAATGACATTTAATAATACGTGGTAATACCACAAGACTTCTTCGTCAAATTACGACTCCGAATAGTGAATATTCGGATTCGATGACCAATACCGAATATTCATTGGGGGGAAGGTATGATTATGATATAAATGGACCAAACAGGAATTTTAGGAAAAAGATCTTTGAGATCTCTTTCCCCCCTTTTTTCAATTCTCTACTCTAATATCTTTGTTGTAATCTTTTTTTCTATTACTCTGATCGTATATAGTGTAGTTGTATCTTTTCATTCCCTAAGTCAATTTTTTTTAGCCACGCACACATTGCCTTAGGTAAAAAAAAAAAAAAAAAAAAAGACTTTCTAGTCAATGGTGGCCCTCCATGGATTCACC